AATTATAAATCTCCAAAATAATAGATAGAAATACTGCAAATAGAGCCATTGCAACACCCATCAAAGGTGTTGTTCCCCACCCTGGAGCTACTTTACCATATTCCGAATTCAATGGTTTTAATAACCCCCCTAGATTAGTTTGTCTTGGGCGGGCCGATCTAGAACTGTTCTCAACAGTTTGTGTAGCCATAAATCCTATTGTATTTATTGAGAGCTGTTGACTTTGTATACCATTCCGTTGTAAATAAACGATCTTATGATAGATCCATTGGGATCTTTAAATTAGATAATCATAATGGAAACAGCAACCCTAGTCGCCATCTTTATATCTGGTTTACTTGTCAGTTTTACGGGGTACGCCTTATATACCGCTTTTGGGCAACCTTCTCAACAACTAAGAGATCCATTCGAGGAACACGGGGACTAGTTGAAGTAATGAGCCTCCCGACATTGGGAGGCTCATTACTTCAATTGAGATAATGAAAAATCATTTTACCTTTTTAGTTGGAACTTTAGGTGGTTCTCGAAAAAATATAGCGAAAAAAATGATCCCTAGAGTCGAGACTAAAAGGAATGTATAAACCAATGCTTCCATAGATTTGATCGCGGTTTACAATTATAGCTTCCATACCTGTTTGTTTTTTTCTTTTTTATTTTTGGAAATCATCTCGAAAAAAGATAAAGAGTCAAAAAAGCGGTGATTCAAATCCACTCTGGTAATCTATGTAACCCGCCAAAAATAGAAGCAAAAAAATACCAAAGCAGTCTTGTATCAGACTACCTGTCGTTTTGTAGTTGGATCTCCAAGTTTTTGGAATGCGCCAAACTCTACTTGAGCATCCAAATCTGGGTCAATACCAGCAAAAACATCTCTGAACAAGGTTCTAGCACCATGCCAAATGTGTCCGAAGAAGAAAAGCAAAGCAAATGAAGCATGTCCAAAAGTAAACCAACCCCTTGGACTGCTACGAAAAACACCATCGGATTTCAAAGTTGCACGATCTAATTCAAAAATTTCACCCAATTGAGCGCGTCTAGCATATTTTTTTACAGTAGTAGGATCACTATAACTGACTCCATTGAGTTCGCCACCATAGAACTCAACGGTTACACCTACTTGTTCAACACTATACTTTGATTCGGCCCTTCTAAAAGGAACATCGGCTCTAACAATTCCGTCACCGTCTACCAAAACAACTGGAAATGTTTCAAAAAAAGTAGGCATACGACGTACAAAAAGTTCACGCCCTTCTTTATCTCGAAAAATAGGGTGTCCTAACCACCCAACTGCTATTCCATCTCCGCTATCCATTGAACCTGCTCTGAACAATCCCCCTTTTGCCGGATTATTGCCAATATAATCATAAAAAGCTAATTTTTCAGGAATTTTAGACCAGGCTTCTGAGAAACTTTGATTTTCTGCTAGCCCGGCACTAACTCTTCGATATATCTCTTGCTGGAAGTAACCCTGATCCCATTGATAACGAGTGGGGCCAAATAATTCGATGGGGGTAGTTGCTGATCCATACCACATAGTTCCGGCAACAACAAAAGCTGCAAAAAAGACAGCCGCGATACTACTAGAGAGTACAGTTTCAATATTTCCCATACGCAATCCTTTGTATAGGCGTTGTGGCGGTCGCACGCTAAGATGGAATAGACCCGCCAGTATGCCCAACGTGCCTGCTGCAATATGATGAGAAGCTATTCCTCCCGGAACAAAAGGATCAAAACCTTCAACGCCCCACGACGGATTTACGGGTTGTACTTTTCCCGTTAGTCCATAAGGATCGGACACCCATATTCCAGGACCGTACAAGCCCGTTACATGAAATGCACCAAAACCAAAGCAAGCCAGCCCCGAAAGAAATAAATGAATTCCAAAGATCTTAGGCAAATCCAAAGAAGGTTTTCCCGTGCGTTCATCAGAAAATATTTCTAGATCCCAATAGACCCAATGCCAGATAGCTGCCAAAAAGCATAACCCAGAAAACAAAATATGTGCCCCGGCTACACCTTCGTAACTCCAAATTCCCGGATTCGTTACAGTCCCTCCCGTGATACTCCAACCTCCCCATGAATTAGTTATTCCTAAACGAGTCATGAAGGGTATAACGAACATGCCTTGTCTCCACATTGGATCAAGAACAGGGTCAGAAGGATCAAAAACTGCTAATTCATACAGAGCCATCGAGCCCGCCCAACCAGAAACCAGAGCTGTATGCATTATATGAACGGCGAGCAACCGGCCGGGATCATTCAATACAACGGTATGAACACGATACCAAGGCAAACCCATGGAAAATACCCCTTATATCAAAGAAAAATAGACACTACCTAACTTTATTGCATTGGAAAAGACTATACTACGACTATCCTATGGACCTACCTTGTTTAGTGTATTATTTACTAACAAGAGTTAGGTTAATATTTATTCTATTCTATTCGTAATAATGGAAGAATTTTGTTCGTAGGAACAAAGAGAAGCAGATTTATTCTATACTCGATAAGTACCAATACGCAATGGGGACTTGATACCATTTTCTATGAGTAAATGCGCCTATCCGTATTTATCATTAGAAGTACCTATTCGTAAAAAACCTCCTTTATTTATTTATTTTGCCTTTCTTTCTAACTTTTTTGAATCTATGGATAAAATCCATAGGGTAAAGCCAATATTATAAAGACAATAAAATCATATTTTTTTTTACGTTTCCACATCAAAGTGAAATATAATATTTAGTTCTTTTTTCTTTCAATTTATGCCTATTGGTGTTCCAAAAGTACCTTTCCGGAGTCCTGGAGAGGAAGATGCAGCTTGGGTTGACGTATAGTGCGACTTGTCAGATATATTGGGTCGTATGGGATTTCCCCGTTCTCTCCCCCGATCGAGATATCCTCTGTTTCACCCAATAAAAAAAATGGAATCATCAAAAAATTGGAGCGTGAAGCATAATTAGATCCATTATTTGGGGATTCATAGTACTATTATCAATTAGAATAATTTATGGTTGGCTTTGTTTGAACTAAAAAAATGAAGTATCCAGGCTCCGTTTAGAAAAAACCCAATTGATAATATATCTATGATTACTACGTGTATCATAAAAGATTCCTGTTTGTTATTTATAAAATCATAACAAAAATAAATGGTGATGGGAAGATTTGTCCTATATGCGCAAATCAAAATCGGACGTATCTTTACCCGGAGTAGAGCATAAACCTAAAAAGATGAAAGAGACCCACTTAGGAACAAGACAATCCCATCGTGATTTGGATTGAATCTCGATGAAACAATACATCAATGAGAAGTTCATTCAATAAGTTTATCGACTCTAAGTAAGAAAGAAGTCAAAACGAGTCTTTATTGAAAAATCGAAGAAAAAGCCTTTTTATTTTAAGGTTTAAAAAACCTGCTAGAAAAAAGACTAGAAAAAAAGAAAGAGGACTCGAATCTATACATTGATTCTTTTTTCGAACCGTATGCATCAAAAGATGCATGTACGGTTCCTAAGGGATAGAATTTTACCCTAATCAACCGACTTTATCGAGAAAGATTACTTTTTTTAGGCCAAGACGTTAATAGCGAGATCTCAAATCAACTTATTGGTCTTATGGTATATCTCAGTATCGAGGATGATACGAAAGATTTTTATTTGTTTATAAACTCTCCAGGCGGGTGGGTAATACCTGGAGTAGCTATTTATGATACTATGCAATTTGTGCAACCAGAGGTCCATACAATATGCATGGGGTTGGCTGCGTCAATGGGATCTTTTATACTGGTTGGAGGAGAAATTACCAAACGTTTAGCATTCCCTCACGCTTGGCGCCAATGAGTTTTTTTTATTTGAGAGAAAAAAGAAAACTATGCCTTCGCCATATGAATATTAAGTAATAATAGCATGGCACTTCGAATTCGATATGAAAATTTTTTTATTGTTTTTTTTTTCAACAGATTCAATTATGTATCGAGAGAGTAGTATGAGCTAAAAGGTATTTCCGATTTTATTTTTTCTATCGGGAGTCCAATTCAGCGTCACAAACTTTTTTTGTTTTTACACCGAAGAGCTCTTCACAATATTTATTGTTATAAAAAAGAGTGCGAAAAAAAAACAAGATTTTTCCTTTTTTGGTTGGATCAAAAAGAAACTTTGGGATTGCTGAATCAAAAATAAAAAAAATGCATTTTTCAATTGCAAATAGAAAGCAACGGAGCCATCATAGTATTTTTAAACTACTCTGAAAGGAAGGATGGCAATTTGATCGTTTAACCATTTTTAGCTGATAGATTTTATTTTTATCTTTCTTGAATGGAAAGTAAAGGTCAATTTGATTCTAGAGCCGTATGCAATGCACAAAAAATGATGCCCGTACGGTTGGTCAATTCTATCTTTTTTCCTATTATTCTTTATCTTTCTTTTCTGTTCATTTCATAAATCGGATAGAAAAAACTTCTATCATCAGGGTAATGATCCACCAACCTGCTAGTTCTTTTTATGAGACGCAAACAGGAGAATTTATCCTGGAAGCGGAAGAACTGCTGAAACTACGCGAAACCATCACAAGGGTTTATGTACAAAGGACGGGCAAACCGTTATGGGTTGTATCTGAAGACATGGAAAGAGACATTTTTATGTCAGCAACAGAAGCCCAAGCTTATGGAATTATTGATCTTGTAGCAGTTTGAATGAAAAAAATGAATTTTGTATAAATTTGTGATTTGAGATAAAATCTCTGAGTTTAATTAGGAAAAATTCCTAATCATCCGGTTAGGATCAATCTAAACCAGCTCATTATGGATATGATTCAAGATGCCAACAATTAAACAACTTATTAGAAATACAAGACAGCCAATTAGAAATGTCACAAAATCCCCCGCTCTTCGGGGATGTCCTCAGCGTCGAGGAACATGTACTAGGGTGTATGTGCGACTCGTTTAGATCATGAACTGGCACAAAAAAGAAAAAAAAAGCTTTCCAGTATAAATGATAAGTACCAGT